TTCGGAGGAGGAGCCTTATAAAAATCGTATCGATTCTTATCAAAGAAAGACAGGATTAACCGAGGCTGTTCAAACAGGCATAGGTCAACTAGACGGTATTAACGTAGCAATTGCGGTTATGGATTTTCAGTTTATGGGGGGTAGTATGGGATCCGTAGTCGGGGAGAAAATTACCCGTTTGATTGAATACGCTACTAAAGAATTTCTACCTCTTATTATAGTGTGTGCTTCCGGAGGGGCACGCATGCAAGAAGGAAGTTTGAGCTTGATGCAAATGGCTAAAATCTCTTCTGCTTTATATGATTATCAATCAAATAAAAAGTTATTCTATGTACCAATCCTTACATCTCCTACTACCGGTGGGGTGACAGCTAGTTTTGGTATGTTGGGGGATATCATTATTGCTGAACCCAATGCCTACATTGCCTTTGCGGGTAAAAGAGTAATTGAACAAACATTGAATAAAACAGTACCCGACGGTTCACAAGCGGCTGAGTATTTATTCCAGAAGGGCTTATTCGATCTAATCGTACCACGTAATCCTTTAAAAAGTGTTCTGAGTGAGTTATTTCAACTCCACACTTTCTTTCCTTTGAATCAAAATTAAAACATTAAGTTCAATTATTTTGAGCAAACAAGTAATTAGTTTATCGGAATCCAAGTCAAAATTAGACGAATGGGGTTTTCTTTGTTGACATAAGATCTTATTGTATAAAGAATAAAAAGTCACAGAAAATAAAAAATTCGCCCCCTTTATTCCTTATTATTGATCAAGAAACCTCTATTAACAAGATAAAAAATAAAATGATTATTTTCGTAAAATTAGTAAAAAAAAAATAGATATATATATCTTCTTCTCGTCATATATAATGAAAATATAGAAAATAAAGAATAGCATTTTTTATCTTTCTATATCTTATGATAATCCTATTTTGAATAAGAATCCCTGCTGGATGGGATTCTAACAAACCCTTCCATATAAATAAAAAAATATAAATAGAATCTAAATAAGTAGAATCTAATTCATTTTTTAAAAACTTTTTGTTTATGTTTAATAAATGAAATTCGAAGACAAGAGCAAAAAATGAATAAAATAATCTCTCATCCATCTCCTTTCAAATCCTTCATGTAGAAAGATAAAAAACTACATTATAGACTAGATACTTATATCTATTTAAGTAATCATGGATAATAATTCCAATTTAGAATTATCCAATTATAATAAGTAAGATATCCTTATATATAATAAGATATATAATAAGATATCTTTATATTATAAATAATCAATATAAAATCTAAATAATAATAACAGGTACAAATAGTAAATCGAGGTACCCATTCTATGACAACTCTTAACTTTCCCTCTGTTTTGGTTCCTTTAGTAGGCCTAGTATTTCCGGCAATCGCAATGGCTTCTTTATTTCTTCATGTTCAAAAAAACAAGATTGTTTAGAGCCGATGGCACAAAATCTCATCTATTTTTTTTTTTCAAATTGATGTTTGTATCATAACACAGATATCCATTTAGCAAAATATGGTATAAGCGGCTTCCGCCGAAAAATTCTTATGTCTCCAGAAAATGCTATGTTCTAGCTATTTTCAAATAGACCCGAATCGGCGGATGGCTGAACTGTAACGTTGGTCCATCTATATGTATGTGGCTATCTTTAGTGAGATCATACGAAGGGTATGTTATTAGTTTAGATCTAACCAATTTAATGAATGACTCCTAAAGGTTCACATCAAACTAGTGCTAGTTGATGCGAGTTACTTCGGAAACAAACGGACTAAAGTCAAATTCATTTGGGGTATTCTCTCAATTCCAAAAAAAGCAACGGGATCAAGTATGAGTTGTCGATCAGAACATCTATGGATAGAACCTATAAAGGGGGCTCGAAAAACAAGTAATTTCTGCTGGGCTATCATTCTTTTTTTAGGTTCATTAGGATTCTTGTTGGTTGGAACCTCGAGTTATCTTGGTAGAAATTTGATATCTTTCTTTCCATCTCAGCAAATCGTTTTTTTTCCACAAGGAATTGTGATGTCTTTTTATGGGATCGCGGGTCTTTTTATTAGCTCCTATTTGTGGTGCACAATTTCGTGGAATGTAGGTAGTGGTTATGATCGATTTGATATAAAAGACGGAATAGTGTGTATCTTTCGTTGGGGATTTCCTGGAAAAAATCGTCGGGTCTTCCTCCGATTTCTTATAAAAGATATTCAATCCGTCAGAATAGAAGTTAAAGAGGGTATTTATGCTCGGCGTGTCCTTTATATGGATATCAGAGGCCAGGGAGCCATTCCATTGACTCGTACTGATGAGAATTTTACTCCACGGGAAATGGAACAAAAAGCTGCTGAATTGGCCTATTTCTTGCGTGTACCAATTGAAGTATTTTAAGAAATGAGCCGGAATGCTTTCTCAGCAGGAGGGCAAAAACGCAAGAATCCTCTTTTTCTAGAACATAACTTAATTTTTATAGAACATAACTTAATTGAGGTTTCTTCAGAACATTCATTCGCATTCGAGTCAAAGTAGACATATATGGAACAAGTATAAAAAAACTCTTTTGGGGATCTTTTATATGTATCGAAATATACACAACTCAATTCAATAAAAAAAGAATAAACAAATCGAAATATCTCATAATCAACCATTTCGAAATAAAGAAATCCCCCCCTTTTTTACTTGTTGGAATTGAGACTTTAGATTCAGATAGATCATATCTTGTAATTTTTTTGACGCTTCTTTTTGTGCTCCTTAATGACCAAAAAATTGGATCTCTTATAATGATAACTAGCCAATTTCTGTTGTTTTTTGCCACTCATTTTTCACAATATTATTCAGAAATTTCCCTCAATTATTCTATCCCTGACTACTCATAGTGAGTTAAAATTTTTCGAAATATTAGATATTTTTATATAATATAATGATAGAAAAGGAATTCTTTCGTTTCAAAATCTGAATAATATTCATTAAAGTGGTTTTCGGGGCATTCATCGAAAGGAGATATGTGCTTCGAATTTGACTATAGGGAAACAATATTTTTTTATTATTTATTCATTTCATTCGAATTTTTCGTCTATTTCTGTATTTTTTTTTTAGATTCAAGGCCTAACCACGAAATCACAAATAAAAAATAGTGAAAGGTTCGATAACTTGAAATAGAACTGATGCGTGAGAGAAATATTAGATTAGATAGAGTTTACGAATGAGATGGGTTCATTAACAATTCAAAGATGAAAAAATGGCAAAAAAGAAAGCATTCACTCCTCTTTTATATCTTGCATCTATAGTATTTTTGCCCTGGTGGATTTCTCTCTTATTTCAAAAAAGTCTGGAATCGTGGGTTACTGATTGGTGGAATACTAGGCAATCCGAAACTTTTTTGAATGATTTTGAACAAAAGGGTATTCTAGAAAAATTCATAGAATTAGAGGAACTCCTCTTCTTAGAGGAAATGATCAAGGAATACTCGGAGACACATCTACAAAACCTTCGTATAGGAATTCACAAAGAAACAATCCAATTAATCAAGATACACAACGAGGGTCGTATTCATACGATTTTGCACTTCTCGACAAATATAATCTGTTTCATTATTCTAAGTGGTTATTCTATTTTGGGTAATAAAGAACTTGTTATTCTTAATTCTTGGGCTCAGGAATTCCTATATAACTTAAGTGATACAATCAAAGCTTTTTCTCTTCTTTTATTAACTGATTTATGTATCGGATTTCATTCGCCCCATGGTTGGGAATTGATGATTGGCTTTGTCTACAAGGATTTTGGATTTGTTCATAATGATCAAATTATATCTGGCCTTGTTTCCACTTTTCCAGTCATTCTAGATACAATTTTCAAATATTGGATTTTCCGTTATTTAAATCGCGTATCTCCGTCACTTGTAGTAATTTATCATTCAATGAATGACTGAAAAATGATCTACCTAATCTAATTAGAATGTTTCTTATTTTGCAGTTGTACATAAGCAAAACATTGAAAATCGCTTTCTATTTCTACCCATCCCGGAGATTCATCCTATATTCCTATATCCGGAGATTCATCCTATATTCCTATATATTAATCGAGTCAAATTATTCCAGTAAATAACAGAATCGTGGATAGGAAACTCCATTAGTGACCTACCCCAATTTATTGTAGAAATTTTCGGGATCAATGATTGGACCATGCAAACTAGAAAGACTTTTTCTTGGATAAAGGAACAGATTACTCGATCTATTTCCGTATCGCTCATGATATATATAATAACTCGTACATCCATTTCAAATGCATATCCCATTTTTGCACAGCAGGGTTATGAAAATCCACGAGAAGCGACTGGGCGTATTGTATGCGCCAATTGCCATTTAGCTAATAAACCAGTGGATATTGAGGTTCCGCAAGCGGTACTTCCCGATACTGTATTTGAAGCAGTTATTCGAATTCCTTATGATACGCAACTGAAACAAGTTCTTGCTAATGGTAAAAAAGGGGCTTTGAATGTGGGGGCTGTTCTTATTTTACCAGAGGGTTTTGAATTAGCTCCTCCCGATCGTATTTCCCCCGAGATAAAAGAAAAGATGGGTAATCTGTCTTTTCAGAGCTATCGCCCCAATCAAAAAAATATTCTTGTCATAGGCCCTGTTCCTGGTAAGAAATATAGTGAAATTACCTTTCCTATTCTTTCCCCGGACCCCGCTACTAAGAAAGACATTCACTTCTTAAAATATCCTATATACGTAGGTGGAAACAGGGGAAGGGGCCAGATTTATCCTGACGGGAGCAAAAGTAACAATACAGTTTATAATGCTACAGCATCAGGTATAGTAAGCAAAATCCTACGAAAAGAAAAGGGGGGATACGAAATAACCATAGCGGATGCATCGGATGGACGTCAAGTGGTTGATATTATCCCTCCGGGGCCAGAACTTCTTGTTTCAGAAGGCGAATCCATCAAACTGGATCAACCGTTGACAAGTAATCCTAATGTGGGCGG